TGGATTGGCCGACACTAGCACTTCCACGCAATAACTCTACCAAAGGCGATCCTATTACAGGAATAGCGTCAGGTACACCCGTCACGATTTTTACTGCCCAATAACCAATTTGGTCCCGAGGTAAGGAATAACCAGTTACACCAAAAGATGCAGTCAATACACCCAAAACTACACCTGTAACCCAAGTTAATTCGCGGGGTTTTTTAAATCCCCCTGTAAGATACACACGAAATACGTGCAGAATCATCATTAGAACCATCATACTTGCTGACCATCGATGAACTGATCGGATTAACCAACCAAAATTGGCTTCAGTCATTATGTATTGAACAGAGGAAAAAGCCTCTGTAACGGTTGGACGATAGTAAAAAGTCATAGCAAAACCCGTAGCTACTTGTACTAAAAAACAAGTAAGTGTGATCCCCCCTAGACAATAAAATATGTTGACATGAGGAGGAACATACTTACTAGTTATATCGTCTGCAATCGCTTGAATCTCGAGACGTTCCTCGAACCAATCATATACTTTATTGAGATAGGTAATCCAAGAAGACTCCCCCTCTGAGAACCGTATATGAGAATTTCATCTCGTACGGCTCAAACAGAAACACACAAATACTAGTTTCCACGAATATAGAAAGTGCAAAACTTCTTATTCTTATTCGCTTGATTTGATTCGATTTGTCCCGAAGATAGTAAGTAACAAAAAGACGGAATCTCTTCTTTCTTTGTGATGATAATGCCAAAAAATATCAAGTTGGCTCGTCCGTCTTTCTTTATGTTGATCGTTATGGGCCTCTTGAATCTTCTCTTCCCTATTTTTTTGTACGTAATGCGGATTTACTCTTGTTTTACTATTGATAGGAATTCTCTTGTTGAGACCCTATGAATCAATTAAAACCTCAGATTCATACTAGAACCACGATGATTTCGCCCCAAGCTAAACTCAAAGGTTCTCTGAGTAAAAACCATTTGATGATCACTTATTCAATGAGTAGATGTAATGACTCAACAAAATCTTTGTCCTTCGGACAAAAGAAGTCTGAAGAAAGAAAAATCGTTTGCTTTATAAAATACTTATCTGATATCTTTTTTTGAGTCCGGTCGCGAGGTCTGAATAGTAGGTATGAATCATAGTTCAAATATTTCTTTTCTTGATCTATTCTATATATTCCGTGCTCCAGATACTAGAATCAATATCTGACGAGATAGAATCATCTTGATAGAGACGACAGGTTCTTTCTCTGTATTATCAATAGGATCAATTATAACAAGTCACACGCTCATATTCCGGAAATACCGAAACAAATAAATTCCACAGTCGAACTACCAGAATGGTCTATAAATCCGAGTCTTAAGTAAATTTGTTATTTTGATCGAAAAACAAGGACTTCCTTGTTTTTATGAACCTAACTCATTGAAATTCCATCCAGTAAAACGGAAGAATTATAAATTTCCAAAATAATAGATAGGAATATCGCAAATAGAGCCATTGCGATTCCCATAAGTGGTGTAGTCCCCCAGCCCGGAGCTACTTTACCATATTCTGAATTCAATGGTTTCAATAAACTCCCTACGTTAGTTTGTCTTGGCCTAGATCTAGAACTACCTTCAACGGTTTGTGTCGCCATAAATCCTATTTAATCATTGGTTGAGATCTGTTGACTTTGTATACCATTCCGTTGTAGTTGTAAATAAACGATCTTATCGTAGATCCATTGTGATCTTGAAATTATCTCAAAATGGAAACAGCAACCCTAGTCGCCATCTCCATATCTGGTTTACTTGTAAGCTTTACCGGGTACGCCTTATATACCGCTTTTGGGCAACCCTCTCAACAATTAAGAGATCCATTCGAAGAACACGGAGACTAGACTAGTTGAAGTAATGAGCCGACCATATTATATCGGTCGGCTCATTACTTCAACTTCAGTTGAGATAATGAAAAATCATTTCGTTTTTTTAGTAGGAACCTTGGGCGGTTCTCGAAAAAAGATAGCGAAAAAAATTATCCCTAAAGTCGAGACTAAAAGGAATGTATAAACCAATGCTTCCATAGATTCGATCGTGGTTTACAATTATAGCTTCCACACCTATTCATTTGGGATCATTTACCATATAAAAAAGGGAAAAAATAAAAGAAAAGTGGGTAATTCAAGTCAAGATTTCTTAGGTACCCTATTCAATTCAAATAAAAAAATAGAGGCGAAAGATACCATAGCAATCTTGTATCAGACTACCTGTCTCCTTGTAGTTGGATCTCCAAGTTTTTGGAATGCTCCAAATTCCACTTGAGCATCCAAATCTGGATCAATACCAGCAAAAACATCTCTGAACAGGGTTCTAGCACCATGCCAAATGTGTCCGAAAAAGAAGAGCAAAGCAAACGTAGCATGCCCAAAAGTGAACCAACCCCTTGGACTGCTACGAAAAACACCATCGGATTTCAAAGTAGCCCGGTCTAATTCAAAAATTTCACCTAATTGGGAACGTCTAGCATATTTTTTCACCGTAGCAGGATCACTATAACTGACTCCATTGAGTTCGCCACCATAGAACTCAACGGTTACACCTACTTGTTCAACACTATACTTTGATTCTGCCCTTCTAAAAGGAACATCGGCCCTCACAATTCCGTCTCCATCTACCAAAACTACCGGGAATGTTTCAAAAAAAGTGGGCATACGGCGTACAAAAAGCTCGCGCCCTTCTTTATCTCTAAAGACGGGGTGACCTAACCACCCAACAGCTATTCCATCTCCGCTGTCCATTGATCCCGCTCTGAATAATCCCCCTTTTGCCGGATTATTACCAATGTAATCATAAAAAGCTAATTTTTCAGGAATTTTAGACCAAGCTTCCGATAAACTCAGATTTTCGGCTAGTCCAGCGCCAACTCTTCGATATATTTCTTGCTGGAAGTATCCCTGATCCCACTGATAGCGAGTAGGACCAAATAACTCGATTGGGGTAGTTGCTGAACCATACCACATAGTTCCAGCAACAACGAAAGCTGCAAAAAAAACAGCAGCGATACTACTAGAAAGTACAGTTTCAATATTGCCCATACGTAATCCTTTGTATAGACGTTGAGGCGGGCGGACACTAAGATGAAATAGGCCTGCTAATATGCCCAACGTACCCGCTGCAATATGATGAGAGGCTATTCCTCCCGGAACAAAAGGATCAAAACCTTCTGCGCCCCACGCCGGATTTACAGATTGTACTTTTCCAGTTAGTCCATAAGGATCGGATACCCATATTCCAGGACCATATAAACCTGTTACATGAAATGCGCCAAAGCCAAAGCAAGCTACTCCTGAGAGAAATAAATGAATTCCAAAGATCTTGGGCAAATCCAAAGAAGGTTTTCCTGTACGTTCATCACAGAATATTTCTAGGTCCCAATACACCCAATGCCAGATGGCTGCCAAGAAACACAAGCCAGAAAACACAATATGTGCCCCTGCCACGCCTTCATAACTCCAAATACCCGGATTCGTTATAGTTCCTCCTGAAATACCCCAACCACCCCACGAATTCGTTATTCCTAAACGAGTCATGAAAGGTATAACGAACATACCTTGTCTCCACATTGGATCAAGAACAGGGTCAGAGGGATCAAAAACCGCTAATTCGTATAGAGCCATCGAACCTGCCCAACCAGAAACTAAAGCTGTATGCATTATATGGACAGAAAGCAATCGACCGGGATCATTCAATACGACAGTATGAACACGATACCAAGGCAAACCCATGGAAATACCCCTTTAGCAAAGAAAAATAGATACTATGTAACTTTATCGCATTGAAACTTATACTATGTACCTAACCTTTTCAGTGAATTCTGTATAAGAAAGGGTTACTATTTCTTCCGTTCCGTTGAAAATAACGGAAGAATTCTGTTCGTAAGAACAAAGAGAAGCAGATCTATTCTATACTCGATAAGTACCAATACGCAATGGGAGGATTGGTCCCTTTTTAGGGGAAGGAATGCATAGATACTTATTCATTATTCGAATGATCGACGGACCCGTTCGTTCAAATTTGTATTTATTTTGTCTTCCTATATAAACCTTCAATCTATGTATAAAATATAATAAACAGAAAAAAAATGATGAAGACAATAAACCCATTCTTACGTTTCCATATTAAAGTGAAGTATAGTACTTAATTTTTTTCTTAAATTTAATGCCCATTGGTGTTCCAAAAGTACCTTTTCGGAGTCCTGGAGAGGAAGATGCATTTTGGGTTGACGTATAGTGCGACTTGTCAGACATATTGGGTTATACGGGATTTACCCGTTTTCTCACCCGATCGAGATATCCTCCGTTTCGCCCAAGAAATATTGTAAATATTGTATTGATTGAACCATTAATCATTCGGAGCGTGAAGTGAAATTAGATCAATTTATATTGAGGATAAATATTATCAATTAGAAGAATTTATGGTTGACTTGGACTAATAAAATAAAGTATCCAGGCTCCGTTCAGAAAATACCAAATCGATAATGGTAATATATGTGCGATTACCACTTGTATTATAGACAATTCTTATACTTATTATAGGGAGGGGTGATCTGAAACTGCCGTGCTAACCGGTATGATGAATACATCAAATAGTTTAGTTTGGGGGGAGGCATGAAACGAATTGAAAAAAAAAAGTCGTAGCAAAAAGAAGTGGTACTGAGATCATTTGCCCTATATGTGCAAATAGAATTCGGACAGATCTTTCCCCGGAGTAGAACATAAACCTAAAAGAATTGAAAGAGCCCATTCAGGAACAAGAAAATGACATCGTGATTTTCATCTCGACGAAACAATACATCAAGGAAAGGTTAATTCAATCAGTAAATTCTTTTTTTTAGGGAAGGGGCAAAAACTCATGTTTTTTGAAAAATGGAGGAAAACCCCCTTTTTTAGAAAAACGGAAATCTGTTACAAAAAAGAGATAGGAATAGAATAGACACATTGATTCTTTTTTCGCAATTTTATTTTTGAACCGTATGCATCCAAAGGTGCACGTACGGTTCCTAAAGGATACAATTTTGTCCTAATCAACCGACTTCATCGAGAAAGATTACTTTTTTTAGGGCAAGAGGTTGATAGCGAGATCTCGAATCAACTTGTTGGTCTCATGGTATATCTTAGTATAGAAGATGATACTAAGGATCTTTATTTGTTTATAAACTCTCCCGGCGGATGGGTAATACCAGGAATAGCCATCTATGATACTATGCAATTTGTGTCACCCAATGTACATACAATATGCATGGGATTAGCCGCTTCAATGGGATCTTTCATTCTGGTCGGAGGAGAAATTACCAAACGTATAGCATTCCCTCACGCTTGGCGCCAATGAATATTTATTTGAAAAAAAAAGAAGAAGACTATGCCTTCGCCATATCGAATATGAATAATAAGTAATAATAGCATGGCACTTCGAGTTCGATATGAACAATCCATTATTGTTTTTCTTAACATGAGATTTTATATCGAGATAGTAGTATGAAACAGGGGTTATTTCCGATTTTATCTTATGTGTCGGGAGTAGATTTCAGCGTCACAAACCATTTTCTTCCACACCAGAAGTCTCTTTACTGATATTTATGTTATGAAAGAAAGAGTACGAAAATGAAAAAAAAAAAGGATCATTTTTACTTATTTTGATCGTATCAAAAAGTCAAAAAGAAACTTTGGGATTGCTAAATCACAGATGAGATAAATATAGAAAGCAACAGAACCATCATAGTATTTTTTTCTTCCTATGATACGAAAGGAAGGGTGGTAAATGGATCATTCAACGATTTGGATCGTAGGGATCCTATTTCTTTCTTCGATAGAATAGAAGGGAGGAAAAGTAAATTCCATTGCAGAGCCGTATGCAATGAGCAAAAGATGCCTGTACGGTTGTTCAATTCTATTCTATTTTTTTCTTCTTGTTTTTTTTTATCCCTTACTTGACCCCAATCATTCGAGATAGAAGAACCATTCATGCATAATGTTATATCAATATTATCAGGGTTATGATTCACCAACCCGCTAGTTCTTTTTATGAGGCACAAGCAGGGGAATTTATCCTGGAAGCGGAAGAACTACTGAAACTTCGCGAAACCCTTACAAAGGTTTATGTACAAAGAACGGGCAACCCTTTATGGGTTATATCCGAAGACATGGAAAGAGATGTTTTTATGTCAGCAACAGAAGCCCAAGCTCATGGCATTGTTGATCTTGTAGCGGTCGAAAATGAAAATACTGGGAATTCCGTGTAAATTCAATCCATGATTCCATTTCCAATTCAAACCATAATTCGAATTTTCCGTGATTTGATATTGAATCGAAATAATTCATAATCATAATCATCAGGTTAAGATCGATCTAAACCAAACTATTCTATCCATATATACGACATGCCAACTATTAAACAACTTATTAGAAACACAAGACAGCCAATAAGAAATGTCACGAAATCCCCCGCTCTTCGAGGATGTCCTCAGCGTCGAGGAACATGTACTAGGGTGTATGTGCGACTCGTTTAGATCATGAGTTCGAATAAATGAAACAATTTTTCCAGTACCAATTGCCAGTAATATAGGATAGATAGAGTGGAAGAAGGGTATTTATTACCTAAAAATGAGGATATATCGATCTATCATATATATACCTATCTATCATAATACCTATATTGTTTGTGTATAGAATACCTATATTGTTTGTGTATGGAATTTATGGTTTCCATTGGTGCAAATCCAATCACCTCCATTTGAGATGAGAAGAAATTCCCCATTGGTAGCAAATAGTTATCCATTAAGCGGAGGAAATAGTACTATAAGAAGCAAAAAATCATGTTCTTATTCTTGAAAGAACGGACTAACAAGGTCAGCTACCTAGCCAACTTTTATAATTAAATGCCGTCACTGTATGGATAGCCTTTTTTGTGAAAAGAGCTATCTATTATTGTATAATTGATGGGTAGAGCCAAAGATTGTGAACTATACAAGTTCACAATAACATTTGATTAAATGAAATGAAAGAGGGGGCTCCGGTGTATAGAGAGGACCTCACCGTTTACGAAGTAACCATAGAAACGACGGAACCCACTATTTTGATTTTTTTAGTATCGATAAAATTTCTTATTTCCAAGTAAAATGTCTGGAAGGAATAAAAAATCGTGGTTGGGAAGGTCATAGTAGCAAAAGCCATTGGAATTTTTATTTTATATATTGGAATAATCCGTTTTGTTATTAAGCAACCGGGGAATAAAAGGATGACTGAAAGAAGAAAAATCAATTAGTTATTCATTAAAGTTTAATTTGATTCAATGACCAGAGTTAAACGAGGATATATAGCTCGGAGACGTCGAACAAAAATTCGTTTATTTGCATCAACCTTTATAGGGGCTCATTCAAGACTTACTCGAACGGCTACTCAACAGAAAATGAGAGCTTTGGTTTCCTCTCATCGAGATAGGGGAAGACAAAAAAGGGATTTTCGTCGTTTGTGGATCACTCGGATAAATGCAGTAACTCGTGAAAAGGGGGTATTCTATAGTTATAGTCGATTAATACACAATATGTACAAGAAGCAATTGCTTCTTAATCGTAAAATACTTGCACAAATAGCTATATCAAATAAGAATTGTCTTTACATGATTTCCAATAAGATTCTCAAATAAAGGAGATTCTAAAGTGATATTAATATATAGAAATGATTGAAAAAGAATTCCCGGAGTCCCTTCTCCGGGAAGATAGAATAAATTAAGATTAAGTAGTAGGAATGAACGAACATCTTTTAATAAAAAAAAGATTTCTTCTTCCCCTATTTGTTGTTTCTTATAACACAAGAAGAAAACCTGGATTCTAGACTTTTTCAAACAAAAAAGAAATCCGAGCTTGAGTTCCGATTGGAGTTTTGGGTAAATTGAGGAGTATGTCTATTTATTTCTGGTTCTAGGACCAGTAGTTCTAGGGATCGACTCGGCTCTCTCAAATTGTTTCTCATTATTAAGAAAAGGTAACAAAGATAAAATACGAGCTTGCTTTATAGCAATAGTAATTAATCGTTGTTGTTTCAAGGTCAATTTATTCACCCGTCTAGATAATATTTTTCCTTGTTCACTAATAAATCGACTAATTAAACTCATGTTTCTATAATCAATTCGATCCCCCGATTCAATTGGGGGATAACGCCTACGAGAAGATCGCTTAGATTTACGAAAGGGTTGCTTGGATTTATCCATGGGTTTTTCCTTTTCTCTAAAATTCTATTTTTTTTATTCATTTCAGATCCGACCAAAATAAGGTTTGATTTGTATTATATATGTGAAGTTCCCCCTTTTCCTGCTTCCTGCCCCTTGGATTGGAAAGATCGAACACACGTTCCGCTCGATCTATTTCTTTATTTCCCCGTGAATCGTATGCTTGTGACAATAGCGACAAAATTTTCTCAAGTCTAATCGACTAGGCGTATTGTGTCGATTCTTTTGAGTAATATATCTAGAAATGCCCGGCGATTCTTTATTGACACCATTTTGGACACAATTGGTACATTCCAAAATAACTATAACTCGGACATCTTTACCCTTGGCCATAAACCTCCTTTACATTTTGAATCGACTTAACTCTTCTATTTTCGATCCGAACCGAAGAATACGAAAATAACAAAAAAAATCAATAGAAGTTACTAACTAGAAATTCAATTTCTAAAGATTTCGTTGTAATTCAAATTAATATGAATAGAATATATAGTAATAATGTAAGTAATACAATTTTTTTCTAACTAGCAATTATTCCTATGCTAATCCCAGCATTTAAGGATCCTCTTTCTATGCTATGATGGATTTCGTGCAGCCTGCCCTAGACTGTACTCCCCTTTCCATTTATGTTCTCCAAAATAGGATCTTAGATCCACAGGATTTTTGCTGAGGTTCAATACACTTTCTCTTTCCTTCCTATCCTAAAGAACTGAATGAAAAAAGGGTGGACGGGGTTTTAGTCACATCACATATAATTGTATCCCAAATTTTCTTTATTTTTCGCATATCAATAACTAGAATTAAAAAAAGGGGAATGACAAAGCATCTGGGAATAAACGATTAATTTCTATCAATAAACCTGCTAAAGACCCAAACCAGAGAGTAGTTAGCACAGGGGCCGTGGAGAGATATGTTTTTATATCTCGCATTGAAAATCCTCCTTCTTTATTGTAATACATATATGGTCAGATGCTGTAGTTCAAGATCATTTGTATTTTTTTTTTTTTTTTTTACGTTAGGTTTCAGATATATATAATTCTTTTATTATATGAAACCAAAAATAAGAAATGACAAGAAAATTGTATATAGATAGAAGAGAAAATCACGATGTGGAAAACAATACATGGATTTTGTACAATGATACTGTACAAAAATTTGGAAAAGGGATGTAGCGCAGCTTGGTAGCGCGTTTGTTTTGGGTACAAAATGTCACGGGTTCAAATCCTGTCATCCCTACCTATTACTTCTCCTATGGGCAGTAACGAGGGATTAATATTAATTAAGTGAAATCGATTCAAATTGGACAGAATCCTTTTTCATTTTTGCATACCGATCGATGTATGCAAGCAAGATGTATTGGAGGTACAAAAAAATCCTTTTCTTTCCAATCGTATCCCCTGTCATAAGAAAGCGCTCTTAGTTCAGTTCGGTAGAACGCGGGTCTCCAAAACCCGATGTCGTAGGTTCAAGTCCTACAGAGCGTGATTCCGTTTATGTTATGTCGAATAAAACTTAACAAAACACAGTTGAATTGCTACTTGAATTTGACCCCCTCCTTACAGGAGGTCAATCAAAAAAATATTATTCAATCAAAGGTCCAACTGATCACCGCGTCTGTATTGTAAATATGCAGTTACAAATAATCCTGCTAAAGTAATAGGAATTAGACCTAAGACGATTCCAAATAGAAAAACTTCAATCATTTCGATTTGTTTGTTTAATAGTATAAAAAGAAAGGTAAGATCTA